TTTTTTCAACCCAATCGCTCTTTTGATTTTGGAAAAAAACTCTCTTTTCCGTATCAATATACTGCTTCTTTTACACATTCATGTCTAACCCATACAGAATAGGGAATCACTAATAGTTAGGACTCATAAAAAATCAATAATCCACTCAGGAGAAAAACTTTTACCGTACCAGGAGCTAATTTTTTTTTAACATTAAATTAGATCGGGTAATCATTCAAATTAAGAACAGAAGCTCGTTGCTTTTTGTTTCCCTATAATTAAAATTTGGCGTCATAGAGCTCTATCCATTTATTCACTTGACCCAACTTTGAATTCAATTCATCGCACAAAAAACGATTTTGTACCGATCCATAATATATATATATATATACATTCTTCGAATATATTCTTAGAATTCTCCGTTGATACGACATGCTGTTTTTTCCATCCAGTCCTTTCAGGATCAGTCGTGGTCTTACAAACTCTACCGATGGTATGGACGAATCCCTTTCTTCGTACAAATGTGTAAAAGAGGCTAGTCGCACTTAAAAGCCGAGTACTCTACCATTGAGTTAGCAACCCCAAAAAAATTCGAATGTGTAGATACAATCGGAATAAAAAATTGAAATTTCATGACGCAATAAAATAAAAAAAAATATTCAATTAGCAAGAATTTCTTTTTAGAAAAATGTCTAGTCGATTCTGAATATTAAATGGTAAGATCAGATCAAAAAAAAATTCCGATTTTTTTATTTAATAAGAAATTGTTTTTTGTGTGATACAAAAAACAATTTCTTGTGATACTTGTGATACAAGAAATTCAAAATTCAAAGAAAGAACCCCTCATTTGAATGAAGTTAAGTAAAAAACCAAACCCATGGAACAGGGATAAATAAATCGATTTATCCACGATCGAATTATATTTGTTCAAAACACTGTTGTCAATATAATTGTGAATATTGAAGCTAAACGTTGATAAAAGATCGAAAAAGAGTCTTTTTTCTATTTTTTATTTCTATTTTTTTTCTTTACTTTAATATTACGAGAACACAGTATTCTATATTAACTTCTATATTTCTATTAACATTAAATTTAACATTAAATATTAAATATTTATAATATTAATTAAATATTTATAACATTAATTTATAACATTAAATAAATACTAACAAAGTAAAAAGAAAAAAAAAAGAATACAAAAAGGAAAGAAGGGGGAGAAAATATTATATAGTAAAGAAAAATTTGTATAAAGCTATACACAAGTCATCCCCCCCCTCTTTCTTTTTTGTATTTCATTAATTGAATTCTGTTTCAGTTTAATTAAGACTAAGTTACGTAAAAACCCCTGCCTTCTTTGAAATATCATGAACAGTTCCTGTAGGTTGAGCACCTTTTTCAAGGAAATCAAGAATCGCGGGAATATTTAAATAGGTTTGGTTATTTATCGGATCATAAAAACCCACTTTTTGAAAATCTCTTCCTTCTCTTCGGGATCGAACATCAATTGCAACGATTCGATAAACGGCTCATTGGGATAGGTGTAGTTAACTAATACCCCCCCCGAGAAACGTATATGAGGTTTTCTCCTCATACGGCTCGAGAAAACAAAATGATTAGAAGTTCTGTCTATGTATGGAATCAGAATTTTAAATAAATCCA